TCAATAAAGTATATGATTGGTTCGAGGAACGTCTCGAGATTCAAGCGATTGCAGATGATATCACTAGTAAATATGTTCCTCCTCATGTCAACATATTTTATTGTCTAGGCGGGATTACGCTTACTTGTTTTTTAGTACAAGTAGCTACGGGTTTTGCTATGACTTTTTACTATCGTCCAACCGTTACAGAGGCTTTTTCCTCTGTTCAATACATAATGACTGAGGCCAATTTTGGTTGGTTAATTCGATCAGTTCATCGATGGTCAGCAAGTATGATGGTTCTAATGATGATCTTGCACGTATTTCGTGTGTATCTTACGGGTGGGTTTAAAAAACCCCGCGAATTAACTTGGGTTACAGGGGTGGTTCTGGCTGTATTGACCGCATCTTTTGGCGTAACTGGTTATTCCTTACCTCGGGACCAAATTGGTTATTGGGCAGTCAAAATCGTAACAGGCGTGCCTGAAGCTATTCCTATAATAGGATCGCCCTTGGTAGAATTATTACGTGGAAGCGCTAGTGTGGGCCAATCCACTTTGACTCGTTTTTATAGTTTACATACTTTTGTATTGCCTCTTCTTACTGCCGTATTTATGTTAATGCACTTCCCAATGATACGTAAGCAAGGTATTTCGGGTCCTTTATAGAGAAGGCAGATCATAGATATTTGTAATTTCTCATATCGGGGAGGAACAAGAATATTTCATTGCTACAAATATGGATTATTGAAAAAATAAGGCATGTTATTTGGATACTTCTCTTCAACTCTGAAGTATTGTATTGTTACGAATAGTTGAAGTATATTTTACTAAAAGAGGATGGATTATGGGAGTGTGTGACTTGAACTATTGATTGGTCCATGCGGATATATGATTTTCTCCGCCACGTTGGAATTCACAACCCAACGTGTCTCTGCATCCAACCATCACGTCAATCCCCTTATGTAGCATAGGATAGGCCGGTTCGCTTGAGGAGAATCTTTTCTATGATCATACCCGAATCATGTTATGCATGAACAGGCTCCGTAAGATCCCTAGAATAAGTGATGTGGCATGATCCAATGTTCTATCTATTACACTTTGTTTGATTTTTATTTAAATTATAGATTATAAATAATTAGATAGTATTTTATAGATAGTATTTTATTCTTTTTATTCTAATTTCTAATTTTCTAATTATAGTATTCTAATTATAAATTATAGTAATTAGATAGTAATTAGATAATAGTAATAATAGTAATTAGATAGTAGATAGATAGTATTTATTTTATTTTTTATTTGATTAATTTATTTTTTTTTTATTTTAGTAATCTAATTATAGTATGGAGATGCATTCATTTCCTTTGCATCGACCCTGATCTATGATACTATCGGAGTTAAATAAGGGATCTAAGGAAGAACAGAGGTTAGATTTTATTAATAACAAGTAAAAACTTTGTATTGTTGTATGTAAGAAAATCTGGATTTTGTGGGGATAAATAACAACCAAAAGACATGAGATAATCCAAAAAGCACTTGATCATGATCGAATTTGTAAGCCTACTTGGATATTGAGCATTTCTTTGCCCTTGCCAGAACTTAATTCTTTGCAATTAGCAATGAATCGTTGCAACTCGGGGAAATTTAATTTCATAAATCTTTTCTTACATGGAGTAATTCTACATTCTACATTATAGTAGATATGTATGGTATGAAATATAGATTTTCTATGGACCTATTTATGTTCTATGGATCTATTTCTGTCATTCTTTTGATTCTTGCTCGAGCCGGATGATAAAAAATTATCATGTCCGGTTCTTTTGGGGGATGGATCCTTAAGAATTCACCTATCCAAATAACAAAGAAACCTGATTTGAATGATCCTGTATTAAGAGCTAAATTGGCTAAGGGGATGGGGCATAATTATTATGGAGAACCCGCATGGCCCAATGATCTTTTATATATTTTTCCAGTAGTAATTCTAGGCACTATTGCATGTAATGTGGGCTTAGCAGTTCTAGAGCCGTCAATGATTGGTGAACCGGCGGATCCATTTGCAACTCCGTTGGAAATATTACCCGAATGGTACTTCTTTCCCGTATTTCAAATACTTCGCACAGTACCAAATAAGTTATTGGGTGTTCTTTTAATGGTTTCAGTACCAATAGGATTATTGACAGTACCCTTTTTGGAGAATGTCAATAAATTCCAAAATCCATTTCGTCGTCCAGTAGCTACAACAGTCTTTTTGATCGGTACTGCAGTAGCTCTTTGGTTAGGTATTGGAGCAACATTGCCTATTGAGAAATCCCTAACTTTAGGTCTTTTTAAAATTGATTAAACCGTGAAATACCACGACATAGGTATCTAAGTAAGATCCCGTTCTGGATCTTCCCTAGATACATCAATCAATCTTAAATCAATCTTATAATCTTATTATGATCTATTCTGCAAATATATGGATCGTACCGGAGATTAAAAACTCATTCTATTCTTTTTTTTTCTAAAATTCTTATTTTAAAAAACTAAAAATTTTAGAAATTCCAACGGATTTAAAATTAACACTTTTTCTTAGGTAAATTGATTGCAAAATGCTTCTGTAGAGTGCCCAATATCTGTTTTACATCTTCTATGCGAAAATATTCCATTTTCATAAGATCCTCTTGACTATGACTCAAAAGGTCCAATAATGTATGTATATTGGACCTTTTGAGACAATTATAGGTCCTGGAAGACAATTCTGATTGGTCAATAAAAATACATGTCAATGGAATTCGTTTTTTGTTTTTCTTGAGATTAGTGAATCTGTCTTGAAAGGAAAAAAGGGGTAGATTCAATCTGTTTTCATTTTCCTCGAAATTCATGTCCTCTTTTTCTGCATGTAGAAAAGGAATTAATAAATCAATCAAATTACGAGAAGCTTCATAAAGTGCTTCTTTAGGAGTTAAACTTCCATTGGTCCATATTTCTAGAAAGAGTATCTCTTGTTTTTCATTCCCATTTCCGTAAGAATGAATACTATGATTCGCATTTCGAACAGGCATGGATACAGTATCCATAGGATAACTTCCATCGTGAGATTCGTTTGTGGATTTCATACGATATCCGCGATCTCTCTTTATTTGTAATTCAATACACAAATCAATTGGTTCTGTCAGGTTAGCTATATGTTGTGTCGTGTCAACTATTTCTACAGAAGGTGGTGAGATGATATCTTGAGCGGTTATGTATTTGGGACCTCTGACGCAAATGGATGCGTCCCTAACTCCATAGAGATTACTTTTCAATACAATTTCTTTCAAATTTATTAAAATCTCATGTACTGATTCTTCAATACCTACTATCGTAGAATATTCGTGCAGCACATTCTCAGATGTTGCACGTGTGATAAATGTTCCTTCTATTTCTCCAAGTAAAGCCCTTCGCATGGCAATACCTACGGTATCGGCTTGACCTTTCATAAGCGGGGACAGAACGAAACGACCATAATAAAGGCGCTTGCTGTCTACTCTTGATTCAACACATTTCCACTGTAGTGTTCGAGTGGATCCTGCTACTTCTTCTCGAACCATACTATTATTATTATTTTTTTTTTATGATTTTATGATTTATGATTATTGGATCGGATCATTGAATCATTTATTTCTCTTGGAATCTCTGGGATTCTTATTTCTACACACGTCTTTTTTTAGGGGGGCGACATCCATTATGTGGCATGGGTGTTACATCACGTACGAAACTTAATAGTATCCCACTTCTACGAATGGCTCGTAATGCCGCATCTCTTCCGAGACCTGGACCCTTTATCATAACTTCTGCTCGTTGCATACCCTGATCCACTACTGTACGAATAGCATTGAATGCCGCTGCTTGAGCAGCATAAGGTGTTCCTTTTCTTGTGCCTCTGAATCCAGAAGTACCCGCGGAAGCCCAAGAAACTACCCGACCTCGTACGTCTGTAACAGTTACAATAGTATTGTTGAAACTCGCTTGAACATGAATAACTCCTTTTGGTATTCTACGTTCATTCTTATGTGAACCAATACGTGCATTCTTACGTAAACCAATTTTTGATATAGGTTTTGTCATATTTTATTATCTCATATTCATATTCATAAGAATAAAAAAATCTAGGGAAGAATCAGAAATCTACAGAAAGATACGGGAATATCCATTTTATATGTTATATGAAAACGGATCCTTTTTTCTTTCTTTTTACATGTACATGGGTTTAAAATTTTTTTATTATTTATAACTTGAGAAGAATTATCAGAATTATCCCTGTCTCTGTTTATGTCTCGGATTGGAACAAATTACTATAATTCGCCCGCGCCTACGGATCAGGCGACATTTTTCACAAATTTTACGAACAGAAGCCCTTATTTTCATATTTTTTATTCCTTACCTTCATTCTGAATCTATTTTTTTGGAAACAAAAAAAAATCAGTTTATTTCATTATTAAAAATAAAATTTCAAATTACATTCCTACGAAAGGGATGTTTAAAAGAATGATCTAATCGTTCGAATCTTTTTTTCGAAGTCTATAAATTATGCGTCCCCTGGTTGAATCATAACGACTCATTTCTATTTTTACTCTATCCCCGGGTAGTATACGTATAAAACTGCGCCGGATTCTCCCTGAAATATAACCTAGAATTAGATCTTGATTATCTAACCGAACTCGAAACATACCGTTGGGAAGTGATTCAGTAATTAAACCCTCATGAATCAATTTTTGTTCTTTCATTCCAGATAACCCCCTTTAAGTATCAACTAATAGAGGAAGAGTTCTATAATTCACTTCTCCTCTCTATTTTACAAATAGTAAGTTCGAGAGAGTATTAAGGTACCGCAGTAGAATCACCATATATAACACAAAATTTCTCCTCCAATTTTTTCTAGTCGAGCTTCTCGATCTGTCATTATACCTCTAGAAGTAGAAAGAATTACAATCCCGATTCCGCCTAAAATCTTAGGAATTCGTTGATAGTTGGAATAGATTCGTAGACCGGGTCGGCTGATACGCTTTAAAGTTATTTTATTCCCTTTCCTAGTCTTTCTATGTCGTAAGGTTAAAACCAAGAAATTTTTTTGACTTTCTTGATGTTTTCGAACGTTTTCAATAAAACCTTCTCGTAAAAGTATTTTCACAATATTTTTAGTGATATTAGTAGATGCTATTTTAACCCTTCCCTTTTTATCCATGTCAGCATTTCTTATAGAAGTTATTATATCGGCAATAATGTCCCTACCCATGACGAACTATAGTTATTTGTGCCTCCTCATTTTGATATAATCAACATGCTTCTTTTTTTTTTATTATTATTAATATTAAAATTAAATTATTTATTAAATTAAGAAATTCTAATTTCTTAGAATTATAATTTCTAAAATAGAATTAGAATTTATAAAAAAAAAATGAATTTAATTTATTAAATAATTCATTTTTTTTTATAATTAAAAGTAAAAGTATATGCATGAGACACGATCTACTAATCGGATCTATTTCAGATATTAGCATAGATATTAGAATGCTAGATATTAGAATTCTATATTTTCTATATTAATCTTATATTCTATATCATTCTATTCTATATCTATACTATGGATATAAATTCCATATCTATACTATGGATATAAATAGAAATAGGAAATAGTATAAATAGTATAATTTCCTATTTCTATTTATTTCTATATATAATATAAATATAATTTTATTATATAATATAGAATTTGATAATTTATATTATAATTCATATTTTTAAATAATTTTATATTTTATATATATTATTTTTATATTTTATATATATTATTTTTATATATATTATATATTTATATTTTATATTTTATATATATTATTTATATATATATTATATATTTATATATTATATATATATATAGTCATATTATATATATATAGTCGAATAATAGAAATAGTCGAATAATAGAAAATATATATATAATATAGAATAGAAATATAAAATATAGGATATATCCTATTTTCACCTACTAGTCTGATTTAGAAGACTATAAGACTTCGGGTGCTAATGAAACTATTTTCGTAAAATTCAAATGTCTCAATTCCCGAGCAATCGCACCAAAAATTCTAGTTCCTTTTGGATTTCCTTCTTGATCAATGATAACCGCCGCATTGTCATCATATCGTATTATCATGCCGTTGTCACGTTTGAGTTCTTTACACGTGCGTACAATCACAGCTCTAATTACTTCTGATCTTTCTAGAGGCATGTTGGGCACTGCTTCTTTGATTACAGCAACAATAACATCGCCAATATGAGCATATCGTTGATTACCAGTTCCTATGATTCGAATACACATCAACTCTCGAGCTCCGCTGTTATCCGCTACATTTAAAAGGGTCTGAGGTTGAATCATATCATTTTTTTTTATCTCTTATTTCAATGCAAGGGACAAGGGAAAAAATAAATAAATATTGTCTGTCCAGAGATAAAGAAATCCGCGGTTATTTTTTCATTCTCAATACACCTTTATTTACTTTTGTTTACCTATCCTGATCCTGAAATAAAAAATTGAGTTCGTATAGGCATTTTGCATGCAGCTATTTCCATAGCTGCTTTGGCTACAGTTTCTGATACTCCACTCATTTCATAAAGTATTCGGCCCGGTTTAACAACGGATACCCAATATTCGGGGGATCCCTTCCCCGAACCCATACGTGTTTCCGTAGGTCTTACTGTAACAGGTTTGTCGGGAAAGATACGTACCCATATCTTTCCACCACGACGTGCATATCGTGTCATTGCTCTTCGCCCTGCTTCTATTTGTCTAGCTGTGATCCAAGCAGGTTCAAGTGCCTGAAGAGCGTATCTTCCGAAAGAAATATGATTGCCTCGGCAAGATATTCCCTTCATTCTACCTCTATGTTGTTTACGAAATCTGGTTCTTTTGGGGTCATAGTTGATGGTTGTTTATGAATTCCATCTCTACTGCAGAACCGGACATGAGAGTTTCTTCTCATCCAGCTCCTCGCGAATGAAATGATTCAATAATTTTACATATACACATGTATTTTGTATTTCATTTTCTCAAAATAAAGAAAGAATATATTAATTCTAATTTTTTATATTTATTTTGATATTTTTATATTGATTTATATTTATATTGTTATTGTTTGTTTATATTGTATATTGTTGTATATTGATTTTATATTGTATATTGTTGTATATTGATTGAATTTGTTACATAGGGAGCTGCATATATAACTAGATAACTAGACGTGTTTGTTTATAGATAATGCTTCTTTCTTTTACTTTTCTTTTACTTTGAAAAAATTTTAGAAAGTATTTAACTTTACCTCTATTGAATCACCCCAAAAGTCATCCAATAAATTAAAAATAAATGAAATAAAAAATTAAAATAAAATATAAAAAATATAATATAATATAATATATAATATTATAATATATAATAATATAATAATAATAAAAAATAAAATAAAAAAATATAATATATAAATATAATAAAAATAAAATAATGAAATAAATAAAATAATAAAAAGAAAATAAATAAATAAATAAAATATAAATATATAATTATAATTTAAATATATTAAATATTAATGTTAAAATAAAAATATAAAAAATATAAAATATAAATATATATATATATAAATATATAATATAATATATAATAATATATAAAAATAATAATATATAAAAAATAATATTCTAATAATTAAAATTAAATTAAAAATATAAAAATATATAATAATAAATAATTATAATAAAATTATAATATAAAAAGAAAATAAATATAAAACAAAGGGTTCGCGGGCGAATATTGACTCTTTCCTCCTTTTATTTGTAGGGTCATTTCATGACCATTCAGAATAAATCCATTTTTCTTGGTGCATTCCGCCATCCTACCCAATGAATCATTAGGATTGATTCGTTTTCAATAAAATCCTATGTAGTCACAGGTTCCATCGTTCCCATAGCTTCTCCATTAATGCTTAGGCCTGAACTCTGCAATGGAGCTCCCAACAAAATCGGTTATTTGTTTCCGAGTCAATCTCCTCAGTTTTCTTAACCCGAAGCTCTATTCGATTATTCATCTATTTTATATTCATCTATTTATATTCATCTATTTTATCTTATTATTTTATTTATATCCTTTTCTATCTTATTATTTATAATATTTATATTTTCTATTAATTTATATTAATAATTCATATTAATAATATTAATAATAATATAAAAATATAAAATAATAATAAATAATAATATATAAAAAAAAAATTTTTAATAATTAATTATTAAAATTAAATGAAATTGAAATATTTTTATATTTATTGTATATTGATGTTGATGCTTTATCACACTGCCTTTTTTTTTATTTTCATAAACCATACATATTGGAATCATATCATATATCATTGAGATCTTTATTCTCTCTTTCTATCATCCCTCCATTTTTCCACATCCCTTTATTTTTGTTTCACAATTCATAATCAGATTTTTTTATGAAAAGAATTTCAGTTGCTACAACTATATGGTTGATTCAGTCATATAGTGACTGGTTCTTGGGATCTCGACAATACGAAGCAATAAGTTGGTTATTAGTTTTTAGTTTCTTTAGTTTTGATAGTTACTAAGTTTATAGTGGGGTCAGCCTTTATTTTCCAATCTCAATTCTCAACTCTAAAGAAAAAACTAAAACTAACGAGTCACACACTAAGCATAGCAATTATACTAAACCTAAATTAAAGAGTAAATCTAATTTTTATTCAACCTTATAGAATTAGAAATTAGAATTGTTCGTTTTTCTTTTGATTAATAAAAAGAAAAAAAAAGTTTCTAAATTTTTTCTATCGCTCAGCAGAATGGCGAGATAAGGAAAGGTCCATTATTCTTATTCTTGGTTTACAAATACCCAAATTTTTATGCCTAAGACTCCATAGATAGTTCTAATTGTATGGGAACAGTGATCAATTTTAGCCCGAATTGTTTGTAAAGGAACCCTACCTTCTCTGATCCATTCGACACGTGCAATCTCTTTTCCGTCGATACGCCCTGCGATTTGCACTTGAATTCCTTTTGTATCCGTTTGTTCAGTTAATTCAATAGCTTTTTTCATTGCCTTTCGAAATGAAACTCTATTTTTTAATTGTAAAGCTATATATTCTGCAAGAATCTTAGGTTGTCCATAAGGCTTTTCAATTCTTGTGATAGCAATGTTGAGTCTCCGGTTTACAGAATGAAACTCTTTTTGTACATTCATCTGTAATTCTTCGACTCCCCGTGTTCGTCCTTCTATTAATAAATTTGGAAATCCAATATAGATTATGACCTGAATCAAATCTATCCTTTTTTTAATGCCTATATGGGCAATTCCTTCGAAACCTGAGGATATTTTCTTATTTTTTTGTACATAGTTCTTAATACAATTCCGTATTTTTTCATCTTCTTGTAGACCCATGGAAAAATTCTTTGGTTGTGCGAACCAAAACGAATGATGACTTTGAGTTGTTCCAAGTCTGAAACCAAGTGGATTTATTTTTTGTCCCATATTTTTCTACTCTTTTTCCATCCATATTTTTTATTTTTTTAATATTTCTAAATATAAATAGGAATCTAAATTCTCTTTCTTTATTCTTTAGATGAATACAAAATTTCTATTTTTCTTTTAAAACAATCTTTATATGACAAGTGGTTTTTTTTATTAGATAACTACGTCCTCGAGCTCGGGGTCTTAACTTTTTCACAATAGCACCTCCATTGACTTCAGCTTTACTAATAAATAAATCAGCTTCATTCAAACCCATATTATGACTAGCATTTGCTGCTGCAGAATAAACTAATTTTAAAATTGGATAAGATGCCCTATAAGGCATTAGTTCTAATATCATGAGTGTTTCCTCATAAGAACGTCCGCGAATCTGATCAATTACTCTTCGTGCTTTGAAAACAGACATACATACATATGTATGTTGAGCTAACACTTTTGCTTCTCTATCCGAATTTTCGTTCTTTATCATAAA